TATACCATATAATATATATGGAATGTATGAAATATGAAATGCGTCTGAACGGAAGAAGAAAAATTATACTCAATTTTGAATTTATATTTATAACAAACAGATACAGAAAAGAATTGAGAAATGCCATTTAGCCGTATGGAGTTTTGTATAGAATATAAAAAAAAATAATAATTCAATTTCTACCATTATTATGATATTACATATTCCAATCCGATTGAATACCAGAAAATTGAAAGGAATTCCTGATTTGATCTGTTCCTTGAGATAAAGACAAAATAATAATAAAATATATATAAAATATATATAGGGAGAGAGTTTATTTTTCTAGCGCTTAATTTTTTCATGGAATCCATTGTTCAAAAAACGATTCGCAGAGAAGAGAGATGTTTTTACCCACTTTTTCGTTTTTTATTTTTTTAGAATATGATTGAAGTGCGTACGAAAAGAGGGCTTGTATTGTATTTATTAAACATGTGCAGATATAGCATTTCTATTTATATATGTCTTTCTTTTATTCCATTATAGCGATCTAGTGGAGACAAGACATGGCGTGCTCTATCAAAAATTCGATTTTTTCTTTTATTTTAATCTATTCAATGAAAAATTGAAACACTATAATTTCTTGCTGATTCCCTATGGACATCATATCTAGATAGATAAAATACCTCATTAGATAACTATAACTGTGTAACAACTTATGCTCTGGGGTTTACATAGACTCATAATTGCTGTTATATTATTATAAAATACTTGAAATTCAGAAACTTGAAATTCAGAAAGTTTTTTTTATTGAAAAAAAAATCAATACTGATTAGTTATGTATCCAGTTTGATTTTCTTATACCATTAGAAAAAGACAAGTGAAGAAGAATCGTCCATAACATAAATTTTCAGTCAATAGTGAATAGTTAATGGTTCCAATTTATTTGTCCTGAATTTTGACTTTTGTAACTGAGAATCCACATTTTCTTTTTTCTTTTCTATTGAAAAAAGAAAAGGAAAGTTTTTAGATATTGTGTTCCTTGAGATACTATAACCAATTGAAGGCATGGATCCGATCTAAAAATAAAAAGGGGATACTCTCATTTTTGTTTGTAGCCCTTTGGCGACATGGCCGAGCGGTAAGGCGGGGGACTGCAAATCCCTTATTCCCCAGTTCAAATCCGGGTGTCGCCTGATCAACAAAAAACTCGAAATCCTAACGTCTAGGATTCAAGGAAAAATTAAAGTAGCGGAAGGGAGTCCGTAAATCTTGATATGGGAGCCCCCCCTACTAACGGAGGGGCTACTAGGGGAGTCTTTAATTAGATTGGATAACGGGAGTGTCTAATTAACTAATGAATGGTTGTAGAAGGGTTGGAAGATACTTTGTATACAGACTGATGAAAGTCTCTGAGTGTTCAGGCATCCAATTAATATTAGATTGGATAGATAATTGGCTTTTACTTAATGAGGGACACCAAAAGAAAGAATAAGTCTTATTATTGATACATGTGAGTAACATTCTTTTGATACTTCCAAAAAAAAGGTTACTGCGTATTTTGCTTGTGCTTAATGGTTCTCGATTTTACTAGAAATCATATAAGAACTTGTTAGAAGCGGATTTATTGAAGTGTTTCATCAACGGTGGTGTGTCAGAATTCCCTTTTCTTTTTGACTCTGTGCCAGTAATTCCACTATTATTAGTGAACAATAATGGAAAAATTCCTTCATATTTGTTTCATATTCATAGAGATAGGGGACATAATACACATGGATATAGTAAGTCTTGCTTGGGCTGCTTTAATGGTAGTCTTTACATTTTCTCTTTCACTCGTAGTATGGGGAAGAAGTGGGCTCTAGGGGTACTCCTAATTGGGTTGAGGAATCAAACCGTATCAATTGTTTTCTAGATCGTTTTACAAAGCCTTTATTTTAACTATTTTATTACATTTCGAAATTCTTGGATTCTAGTGGAGTAATGTATTCTATGAATAATAGAGATGAATAACACCCTTTCAATTAAAATCAAACAAACATTTCAAGAATTCCCACGTTCGTATTTCGAAAGGAAAAGGAATCCGGATGGATGATAGGCAATTTATTAAAAAAAAAAAGAATTCCTCCAAAATTGTCTATTTTGATGAATCAGCTCTTACCAGAGTTATAAATGGACAATGAGGGACAAGGAACCCCCCCTTTGTTTTTTTGCTTGTTTTTATTTCCTTCCCTGTTTACTGTTCAAAGAGAAAAAAAAGTAGTTCTTTTATTTAAAATATTTAAAAATTTAAAAAGATCTTGCCTTAGTGTAGTCACATATTGCACACTTACCCCCTGTTTTATTTGAATTTAATTTATGCTATGCCATGCTTTATTGACTCATTTCATATCATGGATCAAAGAAAAGAAGGTAAATTCAAAATCGGCAGGGTATACCCTTTTTTCGAAACGAAATACGAAGAAAAGTTACCGTAGAACTCTTTGGATCATCTGTCAGCTGCTCAATGAATTACTTCTTTGGAATGTTAAAAAAAAGGATTACTTGGTTTTATTTTTTTTTTTATTAATATTATATAAATATATGCCTATTCCATTTTTCCTTCATTTCTGATTATTTTCAATAGGAATCTCGGTATCCATCAAAAGAATCAAATCCATGAAATGAAAGAATTATAAAATCATAAGACTTGCCTTTCAATTATTTCAGATTGATTGAAATCAACACAAATAAAATAGATCAAGCGAAGAAATAAAATTGAGATACTATGTACAGTACATATATTTAATTGATATCGACATGTATGAAGATACATATTGTGGATTCATCTATATTAAGCTTGTATCTTTATACATTCCAATAATAGATATAGATAGTATGGTAGAAAGATTCGTATTTTTTTTCTACCATACTATCGAGTTTTATAGGATACTGTTGATTCTAGTCCATTCATTTTATTTAAGACGTGAAATTGGAATCCTTTTTTTCTTAAATCCTTGATAAAAAATAAAAAGTCAAGTTTCATTCAAATTAATCACTTTGACTGACAGTTTTTACGTATATTATAAGTAAAAAAGCGGTAGGGACTAGAATGAACAGCGCCGTAGCAATAAATGCCAGAATATTTACTTCCATAATTTCATTGTTTTTTTTACTTCGCAATAACTCGGGATTTAATCCCATAGAGATGATAAATTTGTCGCTTGTAAATTCAATGCAATGACTTACATTTCAATGACATCGAATCGGATCAATATCATGAATAACAATATCTAAGCTATCAAATCGATTCACCGTCGAGAATTGAATAGTATAACATAGGAAGACCTTTTATCCACACCGAATACAAAAACGGATTCCTGGTCCAATCAAAAGAATTCCTTTCCTTTATTTATATATATTCTTTTCCACTCTTTCTTTTCGATAATCTACCGCCTTCCTTGTACAATCATCTGATGATGTATCATGAGACTGCTTTTCCACTTTCACCGTTTACAAATAGTTTACAAATAAACCCCAACAAAAAACAAAAAATAGAAAAAAAAAGATATCGTTGGGAATGAAATTCTGCCATTTGTATCCCCTTTGACAGAAAAGGGAGGGAGTCTTTTTAAAAATTATATCCGTCGGGACTGACGGGGCTCGAACCCGCAGCTTCCGCCTTGACAGGGCGGTGCTCTGACCAATTGAACTACAATCCCAGGGAAATAAAGAAAAGTGTACAGCATAGATAGTCTTCTGATTTCATTCAAGGCATTTTCTATTTAGATTTTAGAGTAGAATCTCCGTGTTGTAACAAACAAAGGCGCGAGTGATATATTGATATCCATACGGGTATGCACTTTAGTGAGAGCGACGCGGATTACTAGTAACTAGTAATCCTTTCGTTATTGACAAATAAATCGATCAATAATCAATTTAAAAATGAAAAAAAAAAGAGTCTTTTTTGTTTACTTTACTCTTTCTTTTCATTAAACTTTCAATGATCCTGATATGAATCTAGAGCGTTATCAAGGTCAGAATTTATGGGAACAACTAAATAAATAGAAGAAATAAAAAACAAATAGCGATAGATATATCAGAAAATTGGACTTTTTTTATTCTTCCCTAATTCCTAATTTTTTTTGTTTGGCTTTTCTGGAAAACAAAATACAAAAAAATGGGCATTTTATGTTATGGCGGATCAGCGAATTATTGGGCCGAGCTGGATTTGAACCAGCGTAGACATATTGCCAACGAATTTACAGTCCGTCCCCATTAACCGCTCGGGCATCGACCCAGGAAGAATCAATTCTAGGTTTATTGATAATCCATGATCAACTTCCTTTCGTAGTACCCTACCCCCAGGGGAAGTCGAATCCCCGCTGCCTCCTTGAAAGAGAGATGTCCTGAACCGCTAGACGATGGGGGCATATTTGCCTGACCGCGATCATACTATGCTCATAGTATGAGCAGTTTTTTGAAATTGTCAATATAATGACTAGATGTGAAAGCTTTTTCCATCTTTTATGATTTTCCATTTTTGATTCATGATTTATACTCAGTAAATCATTCATTTTAATCGCCACTCTATTCTATATAGAAATAGAAATGAATTAGATAAATTGAATCTATTATTATTATCTAAATAGATATTATAAAAAGAAACTAGATTATATTAATAATACAATAATACAAAGTAGAAGATCCTTTCGGGAAGTGATTGGTTTGACATAAACATAAAAAAGGGAATTAACCTTCATTTTTTCCACTTTCATTCATCGATTCACTCATTATTACGACGAGACAGGCATATTTCTATCTCACACTAAGCCAGTAAATTAACAAAAAGTAAATCGGGAATTTTTGGAATAGGGAGCAAGAAGTTATCGAAAATAAAGCAAATCTTTTCATCACATGTTTCGATAAAATAGATTGGATCTATGTCGAATTGCTAAGGTACATGTATTAATCAAATCAAATAAATGAATTTCGTTCTGTTCTGATAAGCCAATTATGATCGGCCTTGAAACAATTCATTGCAT